GCTAACGTAGCTTAATTAAAGCATAACCCTGAAGACGTTAAGATGAGCCCTAAAAAGCTCCGTAGGCACAAAGGCTTGGTCCTGACTTTATTATCAACTTTAGCTAAACTTACACATGCAAGTATCCGCACCCCTGTGAGAATGCCCCACAGTTTCCTTCCCGGAAACAAGGAGCTGGTATCAGGCACAAACTATTAGCCCATGACACCTTGCTTAGCCACACCCTCAAGGGAACTCAGCAGTGATAGACATTAAGCCATAAGTGAAAACTTGACTTAGTTAAAGCTAAAAGGGCCGGTAAAACTCGTGCCAGCCACCGCGGTTATACGAGAGGCCCGAGTTGATAAACAACGGCGTAAAGAGTGGTTAAGAAGAATAATAAAACTAAGGCCGAACACTTTCAAGGCTGTTATACGCATCCGAAAGCAAGAAGCCCCATTACGAAAGTAGCCTTAACTGCCTGAATCCACGAAAGCTAGGATACAAACTGGGATTAGATACCCCACTATGCCTAGCCCTAAACATTGATAGCACCTCACATTCGCTATCCGCCCGGGAACTACGAGCAGTAGCTTAAAACCCAAAGGACTTGGCGGTGCTTAAGATCCACCTAGAGGAGCCTGTTCTAGAACCGATAACCCCCGTTCAACCTCACCCTCTCTTGTTTTTCCCGCCTATATACCGCCGTCGTCAGCTTACCCTGTGAAGGTTTAATAGTAAGCAAAATTGGCATAGCCCAAAACGTCAGGTCGAGGTGTAGCGTATGAGAGGGGAAGAAATGGGCTACATTTCCTAAAGTAGGAAATACGGATATTGCACTGAAATGTGCATTTGAAGGAGGATTTAACAGTAAGCAGAAAATAGAGCGTCCTGCTGAAACTGGCCCTGAAGCGCGCACACACCGCCCGTCACTCTCCCCGAACATCAACCTCAACATAATTAATAATCCATAACTACAAAGGGGAGGCAAGTCGTAACATGGTAAGTGTACCGGAAGGTGTACTTGGAAAAATCAAAATGTAGCCAAGATAGTAAAGCATCTCTTTTACACTGAGAAGTCATCTGTGCAAGTCAGATCATTTTGATTCACCCATCAGCTAGCCTCTTTATTTAAACACAACAACTCATTATTCCTACCCCCTAACACATGCAACTTAAACAAACAAACCATTTTTCCACCCCAGTATCGGCGACAGAAAAGGAACTTCAGAGCTATAGAAAAAGTACCGCAAGGGAACGCTGAAAGAGAAATGAAACAAACCAGTAAAGTACTAAAAAGCAGAGATTAAAACTCGTACCTTTTGCATCATGAATTAGTTAGAAAATTACAAGCAAAGAGCACTTTAGTTTGTTTTCCCGAAACTAAGTGAGCTACTCCAAGACAGCCTATAAACAGGGCCAACCCATCTCTGTGGCAAAAGAGTGGGAAGAACTTAGAGTAGGGGTGACAGACCTATCGAACTTAGTTATAGCTGGTTGCTTGAGAATCGAATAAAAGTTCAGCCTCTCGGTTTCTTCATTCCATGCGCAACTGCCCATTCCGATGACTTAAGAAACCAAGAGAGTCAGTTAAAGGGGGTACAGCCCCTTTAAATCAAGATACAACTTTTTTAGCTGGATAAAGATCATAATAACTAAGGCAAAATATTTTAGTGGGCCTAAAAGCAGCCACCTAGAAGAAAGCGTTAAAGCTCAAACATGTTCTACAAACCCCTTAATTCCGATAATACATCTCATCCCTCTTAATTTACCAAGCCGCCCCATGCAGACATGGGGGTGACCATGCTAATATGAGTAATAAGAAAGAACAACTTTCTCCCCGCACACGTGTAACTCGGAACGGACCTTCCACCGAATATTATCGGCCCCAAACAAAGAGGGTAATGAATGATAAATAAACAACTAGAAAATCACCCAACCACCAACCGTTAACCCCACACAGGTGTGCCTGAAGGAAAGACTAAAAGAAATAGAAGGAACTCGGCAAACACAAGCCTCGCCTGTTTACCAAAAACATCGCCTCTTGCAAAAATAAAGAATAAGAGGTCCTGCCTGCCCTGTGATGAAAGTTTAACGGCCGCGGTATTTTGACCGTGCAAAGGTAGCGTAATCACCTGTCTTTTAAATGAAGACCTGTATGAATGGCATAACGAGGGCTTTACTGTCTCCTTTTTCAAGTCAATGAAATTGATCTTCCCGTGCAGAAACGGGAATACCACCATAAGACGAGAAGACCCTATGGAGCTTTAGACACTAAAGCAGATCTTGTTAAATTCCCTTAAATAAAAGATTAAACCAAAAGAAACCTGCTCTAACGTCTTTGGTTGGGGCGACCGCGGGGAAACAAATAACCCCCATGTGGACCGAGAACACTGTTCTTAAAACCAAGAGCCACAGCTCTAATTAACAGAATTTCTGACCTTAAGATCCGGCAACGCCGATCAACGGACCGAGTTACCCTAGGGATAACAGCGCAATCCTCTTTTAGAGCCCATATCGACAAGGGGGTTTACGACCTCGATGTTGGATCAGGACATCCTATTGGTGCAGCCGCTATTAAGGGTTCGTTTGTTCAACGATTAAAGTCCTACGTGATCTGAGTTCAGACCGGAGCAATCCAGGTCAGTTTCTATCTATGTAATGATTTTTTCCAGTACGAAAGGACCGAAAAAAAGAAGCCCATGCTTAAAACACGCTTCACTCTAACCTAATGAAAACAACTAAATTAGACAAAAGAGCATACCCTTCCCACCCGAGAAAATGGTGCGTTAAGGTGGCAGAGCCCGGCAACTGCAAAAGACCTAAGCCCTTTCCACAGAGGTTCAAGTCCTCTCCTTAGCTATGATCATAACCATTATCACCCACGTTATTAACCCTTTAATTTACATTGTCCCAGTTCTCCTAGCCGTTGCTTTTTTAACACTACTTGAACGAAAAGTATTAGGCTACATACAACTTCGCAAAGGACCAAATATCGTAGGACCGTATGGTCTTCTTCAACCAATTGCAGACGGCATTAAACTTTTCATCAAAGAACCAATCCGCCCTTCAACTTCCTCCCCCATTTTATTTCTTCTTGCACCAATCCTAGCCCTAACCTTGGCATTAACCCTCTGAGCACCCATTCCTATGCCTTTTCCAGTAGCCGATTTTAATCTCAGCATCTTATTTATTCTTGCTCTATCAAGCTTAGCAGTGTATTCAATCCTGGGGTCAGGGTGAGCCTCAAATTCAAAATATGCCTTAATCGGTGCCCTACGTGCAGTTGCACAAACCGTTTCTTATGAAGTAAGTCTCGGCCTAATTCTTTTAAACGCCATCATTATCACCGGAGGTTTTACCCTTCAAACTTTCAGTACAGCTCAAGAAAGCATCTGATTGATTTTCCCTGCCTGGCCACTAGCTGCAATATGATACATTTCTACCCTCGCCGAAACTAACCGGGCCCCTTTCGACTTAACAGAAGGAGAGTCCGAATTAGTCTCAGGCTTTAATGTAGAATATGCAGGAGGCCCTTTTGCCCTCCTCTTCCTGGCAGAATACGCTAACATTCTCCTCATAAATACCCTATCAGCCACATTATTCCTGGGGGCTTCTCACATCCCCTTATTCCCAGCACTCACCACCACTAACTTAATAATTAAAGCGGCACTACTTTCAGTTCTATTCCTATGAATCCGAGCTTCCTACCCACGATTCCGATACGATCAGCTCATGCACCTAATCTGAAAAAACTTCCTTCCCCTTACCTTAGCCCTCGTAATTTGAAACCTTGCCCTACCAGTCGCCCTTGCAAGCTTACCTCCACAAATATAAGCCAGGAGCTGTGCCTGAAATAAAGGACCACTTTGATGTAGTGAATCATGAGGGTTAAAGTCCCTCCAACTCCTTAGAAAGAAGGGACTCGAACCCTACCTAAAGAGATCAAAACTCTTAGTGCTTCCACTACACCACTTCCTAGTAAAGTCAGCTAATTAAGCTTCTGGGCCCATACCCCAAAAATGTAGGTTAAACTCCTTCCTTTGCTGATGAATCCCTACATTTTAACCATCCTTTTATTTGGTCTAGGTTTAGGAACTACAATCACATTCGCAAGCTCTCACTGGCTCCTCGCCTGAATAGGTCTTGAAATCAACACCCTAGCTATCCTCCCCCTAATAGCCCAACACCACCACCCCCGAGCAGTTGAAGCAACTACAAAATACTTTTTAACACAAGCCACTGCCGCCGCCATATTATTATTTGCCAGCACTACTAATGCCTGACTCACAGGACAATGAGACATTACACAAATATCCCACCCAATTTCAACTGCCATAATTACACTAGCATTAGCACTAAAAATTGGACTCGCCCCCACCCACTCTTGACTGCCAGAAGTCCTCCAAGGACTAGATCTTATTACAGGCCTAATTCTGTCAACCTGACAAAAACTAGCCCCCTTCGCCTTATTCCTACAAATTAATCCAAACAATACCACACTTTTAATTATCCTCGGTCTTATATCAACCCTCGTTGGGGGCTGAGGGGGCCTAAATCAAACACAGCTACGAAAAATCCTCGCTTACTCTTCAATCGCCCATCTAGGCTGAATAATACTAGTCCTTCCCTTCTCCCCCTCCCTAGCTCTTCTAACCCTTTTTATATATATTACTATGACCTTTTCAGCTTTTCTCACATTTAAATTAAACAAAGCAACTAATGTGAACGCACTAGCCATCTCATGGGCCAAAACCCCAGTTCTGACATCCCTCACCCCTCTGATTTTATTATCACTAGGGGGCCTTCCCCCTCTCACCGGGTTTATACCAAAATGACTCATCTTACAAGAGCTGACTAAACAAGAATTAGCACCAACAGCAACACTAGCTGCACTCACCGCCCTATTAAGCTTATATTTTTATCTCCGACTTTCTTACGCAATAACACTAACCATATCCCCTAACAATCTAATTGGATCAACACCCTGACGTCTCCCTTCTACTCAACCCACACTACCGCTTGCCCTCGCCACGACTGCCACAATCATTCTTCTCCCTCTTACCCCCGTTATTGTGGCGTCTTTAAAATTTTAAGAAACTTAGGATAGTACAAGACCAAGGACCTTCAAAGTCCTAAGCGGGAGTGAAAATCTCTCAGTTTCTGATAAGACTTGCAGGACATTACCCCACATCTTCTGCATGCAAAACAGACACTTTAATTAAGTTAAAGCCTTTCTAGATGAGCAGGCCTCGATCCTACAAACTCTTAGTTAACAGCTAAGTGCCCCAACCAACGAGCATCCATCTACTTTCCCCGCCTGCGCCTAAAAAGGCGGGGAAAGCCCCGGCAGGGGTTAGCCTGCTTCTTAAGATTTGCAATCTCACATGTTAACACCTCGGAGCTTGATAGGAAGAGGAATCAAACCTCTGTTTGTGGGGCTACAATCCACCGCTTTAAACTCGGCCATCCTACCTGTGGCAATCACACGTTGATTTTTCTCGACCAATCATAAAGATATCGGCACCCTTTATTTAGTATTTGGTGCTTGAGCCGGAATAGTTGGCACCGCCTTAAGCATGCTCATTCGAGCAGAACTAAGTCAACCAGGTGCACTCCTAGGAGACGACCAAATTTATAATGTAATTGTTACAGCACATGCATTCGTAATAATTTTCTTTATAGTAATACCAATTATAATCGGAGGTTTTGGAAATTGATTGGTGCCCCTGATAATTGGCGCACCAGATATGGCATTTCCTCGAATAAACAACATAAGCTTTTGACTACTACCACCCTCTTTTCTACTCCTTCTTGCTTCTTCTGGAGTAGAAGCAGGTGCTGGCACCGGTTGAACAGTCTACCCCCCTTTAGCCAGCAACATGGCCCACGCAGGAGCCTCCGTTGATTTAGCCATCTTTTCTCTTCATCTGGCCGGTGTTTCCTCAATTCTAGGTGCAATTAATTTTATTACCACCATTATTAACATGAAGCCTCCTGCAATTTCCCAGTATCAAACCCCTCTATTTGTATGAGCCGTTTTAATTACAGCTGTCCTCCTTCTCCTCTCCCTCCCCGTTTTAGCTGCTGGCATCACAATGCTCTTAACAGATCGCAATCTAAACACCACCTTCTTTGACCCCGCGGGAGGAGGAGATCCAATCCTTTACCAACATCTATTCTGATTCTTCGGACACCCTGAAGTATACATTCTTATTCTCCCCGGCTTTGGAATAATTTCTCATATTGTCGCCTACTACTCCGGTAAAAAAGAACCTTTCGGCTACATGGGTATAGTATGAGCGATGATGGCTATCGGCCTACTAGGCTTCATCGTGTGGGCACATCATATATTTACCGTAGGCATGGATGTAGACACCCGAGCCTACTTTACATCCGCTACAATAATTATTGCTATTCCAACCGGCGTAAAAGTATTCAGCTGACTTGCCACCCTCTACGGAGGAATTGTAAAATGAGACACCCCCATACTCTGGGCCCTTGGTTTTATTTTCTTGTTTACAGTAGGAGGTCTAACTGGAATCGTTCTAGCTAACTCTTCCCTGGACATCGTTCTTCACGACACATACTACGTTGTCGCCCACTTCCACTACGTACTATCCATAGGTGCTGTTTTTGCTATTATTGGTGCCTTCGTCCACTGATTCCCCTTATTTACAGGCTATTCCTTGCACAGCACTTTAACTAAAGTCCACTTTGGAGTAATGTTTGCTGGTGTTAACCTTACTTTCTTCCCACAACATTTCCTGGGATTAGCTGGCATGCCCCGCCGATACTCGGACTACCCAGACGCCTATACACTCTGAAACACAGTCTCTTCTATCGGATCTCTAGTCTCACTTACAGCAGTAGCTATATTTTTATTCATCATCTGAGAAGCCTTTGCCACCAAACGTGAAGTCGTATCCGTCGAACTGACCGAAACAAACGTTGAATGACTTCATGGCTGTCCTCCGCCCTACCACACATTCGAAGAACCGGCATTTGTTCAAGTACAACCTCGTAAACGAGAAAGGGAGGAGTTGAACCCCCATGAACTGGTTTCAAGCCAGCCACATAACCGCTCTGCCACTTTCTTTTAAGATACTAGTAAAATAACATTACCTTGCCTTGTCAAGACAAAATTGCAGGTTAAACTCCTGCGTATCTTAATCTTAATGGCACATCCCTCACAACTAGGATTTCAAGACGCAGCTTCACCCGTAATGGAAGAATTACTTCATTTCCACGACCATGCTCTAATAATCGTATTTCTTATCAGCGTGTTAGTACTATACATTATTGTTGCTACAGTTACTACTAAACTAACTAACAAATACATTCTTGACTCTCAAGAAATCGAAATCATCTGAACAATTCTTCCGGCCATTATTTTGATTCTAATTGCCCTACCATCCTTACGTATTCTTTACTTAATAGATGAAATTAATAATCCACATCTAACTGTCAAAGCTATCGGCCATCAGTGATACTGAAGCTATGAGTACTCAGATTATGATAACCTCGAATTTGATTCATACATAGTGCCCACACAAGATTTGACCCCTGGACAGTTTCGTCTTCTAGAAACAGACCATCGAATGGTAGTTCCCTTTAATACCCCCATTCGAGTAATAGTCACCGCCGAAGATGTTCTTCATTCTTGAGCCGTCCCATCTTTAGGCATCAAATTAGATGCAGTTCCCGGTCGATTAAATCAAACCACCTTCAACGCCTCTCGACCTGGCATTTTTTATGGCCAATGCTCCGAAATCTGCGGCGCCAATCACAGCTTTATACCTATCGTAGTAGAAGCAGTACCCCTAGAACACTTCGAAAACTGATCCACTTTAATAAATAAAGACGCCTCACTAAGAAGCTAAACGGTCAACAGCGTTAGCCTTTTAAGCTAAAGAATGGTGACTACCAACCACCCTTAGTGAAATGCCCCAACTTAATCCTGCCCCATGGCTAACTATCTTAATCTTTTCTTGATTGGTCTTTTTAATTATTATTCCCCCAAAAATTACAGCCCACATCTTTCCAAACGAGCCCTCTCTAAAAAACACTGAAAAAGTGAAAACAGAACCCTGAAACTGACCATGGCACTAAACTTCTTCGATCAATTTGCTAGTCCTTCATTACTGGGTGTTCCGTTAATTGCCCTAGCTCTCACACTTCCCTGAATCATGTTTCCCACACCATCAGTCCGATGATTGAACAATCGTTTTTTAACTCTACAAAACTGGTTTATCAACCGATTTACCCAGCAACTATTACTACCTCTAAACCCGGGAGGCCACAAATGAGCCTTGTTATTTACCTCCTTAATAATCTTCCTCATGTCTTTAAATATGCTAGGCTTACTACCCTATACATTTACACCCACAACACAACTCTCTCTTAATATAGGGCTTGCCGTCCCTCTCTGACTCGCCACTGTAATTGTGGGGATACGCAATCAACCAACCCATGCCCTAGGCCATCTACTCCCAGAAGGCACACCCACCCTTTTAATTCCCGTCCTAATCATTATCGAAACAATTAGCCTATTTATTCGACCCTTAGCTCTAGGTGTGCGACTAACAGCAAACCTAACAGCGGGCCACCTTTTAATTCAATTAATTGCCACAGCTGCTTTTGTTCTTCTCCCCCTTATACCAACTGTAGCCATTTTAACGGCCATCCTCCTGTTCCTGCTCACTCTTTTAGAAGTTGCTGTTGCCATAATTCAAGCCTACGTTTTCGTTCTTTTATTAAGCCTCTACCTACAAGAAAACGTCTAATGGCCCGCCAAGCACACGCATTTCACATAGTTGACCCGAGCCCCTGACCCCTTACAGGTGCAATCGCCGCCCTATTAATAACTTCAGGCCTTGCAATTTGATTCCACCACAATTCAACAACGCTTATAACTTTAGGTCTCATCCTTCTCCTCTTAACCATGTTTCAATGATGACGAGATGTCGTTCGAGAGGGCACTTATCAAGGACATCACACCCCTCCAGTCCAAAAAGGCCTACGATATGGTATAATTTTATTTATCACTTCTGAAGTCTTTTTCTTTATTGGATTCTTTTGAGCATTCTATCACTCAAGCCTTGCACCCACCCCTGAGCTAGGAGGCACTTGACCTCCCACAGGAATCACTCCCCTGGACCCATTTGAAGTGCCTCTTCTCAATACCGCAGTCCTACTCGCCTCAGGTGTAACAGTTACCTGGGCTCATCACAGTATTATAGAAGGAGAACGAAAACAAACAATTCAATCTTTAGCACTAACAATCCTTTTAGGGCTTTATTTTACATTTCTCCAAGCAGTAGAATACTATGAGGCCCCCTTTACAATCGCAGATGGAGTTTATGGCTCCACCTTTTTTGTTGCTACGGGTTTTCACGGCCTCCATGTAATCATTGGCTCGTCCTTTTTAATTGTCTGCCTTCTTCGTCAAATCCAGTATCATTTTACAGCGACCCACCACTTCGGATTCGAAGCGGCCGCTTGATACTGACATTTCGTAGATGTCGTTTGACTGTTCCTTTATGTCTCCATCTATTGATGAGGGTCGTAATCTTTCTAGTATTAAAGCAAGTATAAGTGACTTCCAATCACCTGGTCTTGGTTAGAGTCCAAGGAAAGATAATGAATCTCATCATCACTATTATTCTTATTACTACTGCCCTTTCTGCCTTCCTAGCACTCATTTCCTTTTGACTCCCCCAAATAAGCCCCGACCATGAAAAACTCTCCCCTTATGAATGTGGCTTCGACCCACTCGGGACAGCTCGTTTGCCCTTTTCACTTCGATTTTTCTTAGTTGCCATCCTATTCCTCTTATTTGATCTAGAAATTGCCCTCCTACTTCCTCTTCCCTGAGGAGATCAACTAACATCTCCATTTCTAACATTCTTTTGAGCCTCCACAGTATTAATTATTTTAACCCTCGGCCTTATTTATGAATGAATCCAGGGGGGCTTAGAATGAGCCGAATAGGCAATTAGTCCAAGCAGAACATTTGATTTCGGCTCAAAAAATTGTGGTTAAAGTCCACAATTGCCTACATGTCCCCCGTCCATTTCGCCTTTTCAGCCGCCTTCATTTTAAGTCTCTCAGGCTTAGCATTTCATCGATCCCATCTTTTATCAGCCCTCCTTTGTTTAGAAGGCATAATATTGACACTCTATATTGCTATTGCCTTATGAACCCTACAACTAGATTCAACTAGCTCTTCTTCTGCCCCCATACTTTTGTTAGCTTTTTCAGCTTGTGAGGCCAGTGCTGGACTAGCCCTGCTAGTTGCCACAGCTCGCACCCACGGAACAGACCGCCTACAAAGCCTAAATCTATTACAATGCTAAAAATTCTAATTCCAACCCTCATGCTCATTCCAACGGCAGCCTTGACTCCCGCCAAATGACTCTGACCAGCAACCCTGACCCACAGCCTCACCATCGCATTTACTAGTCTTATCTGGCTAAAAAACACAACAGAATCAGGTTGAACCTTCCTTAACTCTTACATAGCAACCGACTCTTTATCAACCCCTCTATTAGTTCTCACATGTTGACTTTTACCACTAATAATCCTCGCAAGTCAAAACCACACCGTCTTCGAGCCCGTTAATCGTCAACGAACCTTCATCATGCTACTAACATCCCTACAAATCTTCCTGATCTTAGCATTTAGCGCTACCGAAATTATCATATTCTATGTTATATTTGAAGCCACCCTGATCCCGACATTGATTATCATCACACGATGAGGAAATCAAACAGAACGATTAAATGCGGGCACCTACTTTCTTTTCTACACACTCGCAGGTTCTCTTCCTCTCTTAGTTACCCTTCTCCTACTTCAAAACCACACAGGCACACTCTCTCTTTTAACTATTCAATACTCAAACCCCTTCCCACTTTCAACCTACGCAGATAAACTATGATGGGCCGGCTGTTTACTCGCTTTCCTGGTGAAAATACCCCTTTACGGAGTACATTTGTGACTCCCCAAAGCCCACGTAGAAGCCCCCATCGCAGGATCTATAGTCCTTGCTGCCGTCCTACTTAAATTAGGAGGATACGGCATAATGCGTATAATAATTTTACTTGAGCCTTTAACAAAAGAATTAAGCTATCCTTTTATTTTACTTGCGCTCTGAGGAGTAATTATAACGGGCTCAATTTGTTTACGTCAAACTGACCTAAAATCCCTCATCGCTTACTCGTCTGTAAGCCACATGGGGCTAGTAGCAGGGGGCATTCTTATTCAAACACCATGAGGGTTCACAGGGGCACTAATTCTTATAATTGCCCACGGACTAACCTCTTCCGCATTATTCTGTTTAGCCAACACTAACTATGAGCGAACACATAGTCGAACCATACTTTTAGCTCGCGGATTACAAATAGTCCTTCCCCTAATAACGTCCTGATGATTCATTACCAGTCTTGCTAACCTAGCCCTTCCCCCTCTCCCCAATCTCATAGGAGAACTAATAATCATCACCTCTCTGTTTAACTGGTCTTGATGAACAATCGCACTTACAGGTGCCGGCACCTTAATCACTGCAGCTTACTCACTTTACATATTTCTCATAACCCAACGAGGCCCAACCCCAACTCACATTCTAGCACTACACCCAACTCATACTCGAGAACATTTATTGATAGCCCTTCATCTTCTCCCCTTGGCCCTTCTTATCTTAAAGCCTGAACTGACATGGGGCTGAACCGCCTGTGAATATAGTTTAACTAAGACATTAGATTGTGATTCTAAAAACAAAGGTTAAAATCCTTTTATTCACCGAGAGAGGCCCGCTAGCAGCGAAGACTGCTAATCTTCGTCCCTTTGGTTGGACCCCAAAGCTCACTCGCAAAGCTTCTAAAGGATAACAGCACATCCGTTGGTCTTAGGAACCAAAAACTCTTGGTGCAAATCCAAGTAGCAGCTATGTCCCACACACCCGTCATACTCACCTCCACCCTCATTTTAACCTTAGCAGTACTCTCTCACCCCCTCATTTCAACCATAACTTCTTGAACCCACCCGTCCAATCAATCATACGCCCAAATCAAAACAGCAGTAAAAACATCTTTCTTTATTAGCCTTCTACCACTAGGTCTTTTTCTTGGCGAAGGAACAGAAACAATCACAACCACTTGAAGCTGAATAAACACTTTGACTTTCGACATTAATATTAGTTTTAAATTTGACTTTTATTCACTAATTTTCCTTCCAATCGCATTCTACGTGACCTGGTCTATCCTAGAATTTGCATCTTGATACATACACTCGGACCCATACATAAATCGTTTTTTTAAATATCTTCTCATTTTTTTGATCGCTATAATTACCCTCGTAACCGCTAACAACATATTCCAACTTTTTATTGGCTGAGAGGGAGTTGGAATTATATCTTTTCTTCTCATCGGTTGATGATACGGCCGAACAGATGCAAATACTGCCGCTCTACAGGCAGTGATCTACAACCGGGTTGGAGATATCGGATTAATTTTTTCTATAGCATGATTTGCAACAAATTTTAACTCCTGAGAAATACAACAAATATTTTCAACCTCTCAAGACATAAACCTAACACCCGCACTCATTGGGCTAATTATCGCCGCCACCGGTAAATCAGCCCAATTCGGCCTCCATCCTTGACTTCCCTCGGCCATAGAAGGCCCTACACCGGTTTCTGCCCTACTGCATTCAAGCACAATAGTCGTCGCAGGTATTTTTTTGTTAGTACGAATAAGCCCCCTTATAGAAAACAACCCCACAGCCCTTACAACCTGTCTCTGCCTTGGGGCACTAACTACCTTTTTTACCGCCACATGTGCACTGACACAAAATGACATCAAAAAAATCGTTGCATTCTCTACATCCAGTCAACTGGGTTTAATAATAGTCGCTATCGGCTTAAATCAACCCCAACTGGCCTTTCTGCATATCTGCACCCATGCCTTCTTCAAAGCCATACTGTTCCTTTGTTCAGGTTCTATTATTCACAGCCTAAACGACGAACAAGATATTCGGAAAATAGGAGGAATACATCATCTTACCCCCTTCACATCTTCTTGCTTTACGCTAGGCAGTCTCGCCCTCACGGGGACACCCTTCCTGGCAGGATTCTTTTCAAAAGACGCGATCATTGAAGCCTTAAACACATCCCACTTAAACGCCTGGGCCCTAATTCTAACTCTCCTTGCAACCTCTTTTACAGCTGTCTACAGCCTCCGCCTAATTTTTTTCGTGACTATAAACCACCCCCGGTTCACCCCTCTTTCTCCAATCAACGAAAACAACCCCACAATCATTAACCCCCTAAAACGACTTGCTTGAGGGAGCATTATCGCAGGCCTATTAATTACTTCTTACACTACCCCCCTCAAAACCCCTATTTTAACCATGCCTCTGCTAATTAAACTAATTGCCTTAATTGTAACAATTGCTGGCCTACTAATTGCTTTTGACCTGGCTTCCCTAACCAACAAACAATTTAAACCCTCCCCCTATTTGCCCTCTCACCATTTCTCAAATATACTTGGATTTTTCCCAACTATCATTCATCGCCTTACCCCAAAATTAAACTTAACCCTAGGACAAACCATTGCCAGCCAAATAGTTGACCAAACCTGACTAGAAAAAACAGGCCCCAAAGCCATTCCCACCATCAATCTTCCATTAATCACCACAACCAGCAACATCCAACAAGGAACAATCAAAGCATACATTACCATATTCTTCTTCACCCTGGCCCTAACCCTCCTCCTCGTCTCCTACTAAATGGCACGAAGGGCCCCTCGACTTAAACCCCGTGTTAATTCTAACACTACAAACAAAGTCAACAACAACACCCACGCACTAATTACTAACATCTTGCCCCCCAACGAGTATATTAAAGCAACCCCTCCAATGTCCCCCCGAAAAACAGAAAATTCAATCAATTCATCTACTGCTACCCAAGAAAATTCATACCACCCAGCACAAAAAATCCAGCAAGCTCCGGCCACCCCTATCAAATAAATGCCTATAAACATTGCAACAGATCAATTACCCCACCCTTCAGGAAAAGGCTCCGCTGCCAGTGCTGCAGAATATGCAAAAACAACTAATATGCCCCCCAAGTAAATTAAAAACAACACTAAGGACAAAAAAGATCCACCATGACTAATTAATACCCCACATCCTACCCCTGCTACAACTACTAACCCAAAAGCAGCAAAATAAGGAGATGGATTAGAAGCTACCAAAATTAAACCCACAACCAAACTAAATAATAACAAAAACATAACATAAGTCATAATTCCTGCCAGGATTTTAACCAAGACCAATGGCTTGAAAAACCACCGTTGTAATTCAACTACAAGAACTTAATGGCAAACATACGAAAAACTCACCCCCTCCTAAAAATTGCAAACGACGCATTTATTGACCTCCCTACCCCAGCTAGCATCTCGGCCTGATGAAACTTTGGTTCACTACTTGGGTTATGTCTAGTAACCCAAATCCTTACAGGTCTATTTCTAGCAATACACTATACTTCCGATATTTCAATAGCCTTTTCATCTGTAACTCACATCTGCCGAGATGTTAATTACGGTTGACTCATTCGAAACATTCACGCCAACGGAGCATCTTTTTTCTTTATCTGCATTTATTTACATATCGGACGCGGTCTATATTACGGCTCATACATCTACAAAGAAACCTGAAACATCGGCGTTATCCTCCTACTACTTACGATAATAACTGCTTTCGTTGGCTACGTTCTTCCCTGAGGACAAATATCTTTCTGAGGTGCAACCGTTATTACCAACCTCCTTTCTGCTATCCCCTATGTAGGCAACACCCTAGTCCAATGAATCTGGGGCGGATTTTCTGTAGACAACGCCACTCTTACACGATTCTTCGCTTTTCACTTTCTTTTCCCTTTTATTATTGCAGCAGCCACCATTATCCATTTATTATTTCTTCATGAAACAGGATCAAACAACCCTGTTGGCCTAAACTCAAATGTGGACAAAATCACCTTCCATCCATATTTTTCCTACAAAGATCTTCTGGGGTTTATTGCCATGCTGATCGCCCTCATTTCATTGTCTTTATTCTCTCCAAACCTTTTAGGGGACCCAGATAATTTTACCCCCGCCAACCCTTTAGTCACCCCTCCCCACATCAAACCAGAATGGTACTTCTTATTTGCTTACGCCATTCTACGATCTATCCCCAACAAACTTGGAGGGGTTCTAGCCCTTCTTGCCTCTATTCTGGTTCTCATGCTAGTACCAATTCTTCATACATCAAAACAACGGACCTTAACTTTCCGCCCAATCTCACAACTACTCTTCTGGACACTAATTGCAGACGTCGCTGTACTCACCTGAATTGGAGGAATGCCCGTCGAAGACCCCTACATTATTATTGGTCAAATTGCATCTCTTCTATACTTCGCCCTATTCCTAATAATTATGCCCCTCATAGGCTGATTGGAAGACAAAATTCTCTTCAACTAGCTCTAGTAGCTCAGTGTTTAGAGCGCCGGTCTTGTAAACCGGACGCCGGAGGTTAAACTCCTCCCTAGCGCTCAAAGAAGAGAGATTTTAACTCCCACCCTTAACTCCCAAAGCTAAGATTCTTAATTAAACTATTCTTTGTAAATACATATATGTATTATCACCATACATTTATATTAAACATATCAATAATTATAGAGGACATATAATGTAAAATGTACATATATATATATATATACATAATACATTAAATTATTTATTGTACATAAACAATTAATAATCAACCCTTACATGAATGAGTGCAAGCGAAACTTAAGACCGAGCTAAAACGTCCATGAGTCTAGTTATACCAGGACTCAAAATCCCGTCAATCTCACATTTAGAGCCCAATAAGAACCGACCATCAGTTGATAACTAGCGCATTCGTTTAGTGATGGTCAGGTCCATTAATTGTGGGGGTTTCACTTAGTGAACTATTCCTGGCATTTGGTTCCTATTTCAGGTCCATTAATTGGTTCATTCCCCAAACTTTCATCGACCCTGGCATAAGTTAGTGGTGGAGTACATACGTTTCACCAACTTTACATGCCGAGCGTTCTCTCCACAGGGGCAGCGGGTTTTTTTTATTTATATTTCCTTTCATTTGGCATTTCAGAGTGCATAAAACAGGTCTACCCGACAAGGTTGAACATTATTCTTGCTTGCACGTGAAATATGTTAAATGATAAAGGACATTGTTTAAGAATTGCATATCTTAATCTCAAGAGCATAAAGAGTATATATTACTCTAAAGATATCTAAGACACCCCCTTCTCGGTATTTAGCCGTAAACCCCCCTACCCCCCTAAACTCCTAAGATCATTATCACTCCTGAAAACCCCCCGGAAACAGGAAAAAACCCTAGAAGTATAGTTTTAAACCAAAAAATGCATCTATTTACATTATTATAATATTGCACAC